CCAAAAATTCAAAGGAATGGTTGGATAATTGGTTTATATAAATCCTTCTTGGATAAAACCACAGCGAAAAATGACATTGCCAAAAAGTGACAAGGTAAAATTTCCATTTATTCATGAAAAGAGATGTCCCTTTTGAAGCCAGAATGGATCTTCTTTGATACCTAATATAATGCATGAAAGGTTCCTTGACCAACCATGGGTTCGCCCGAAAATCCTTAATCTTAACAAAGACGTTCACAAGACGTTCTAGTTTTACATAGAAATAGATTCGTTCAATAAGAACTCCAGAAGATGTTGATCGTAAATGAAAAGATTGGTTACGTAGAAAGACGAAAATGGATTCGTATTCACATACATGATAATTATATAAGAATATTTTTTGATTTCTTTTTGAACTTTTTGAAAAAGAGGAGCTGCCTTTCTTTGGAATAATAAGACTATTCCAATTACAATATTCGTTGAGAAAGACTCGTAATAAATGCAAAGAAGAAGCATCTTTTACCCAATAGCGAACGGTTTGAACCAAGATTTCCACATGGATGTGGTGAGGTATTATTATATCTAACACAAAATTTAAATGTGAAAAATTGTCCTCGAAAAAGGGAAATATTGAATGAATTGATCGTAAATTCTGAGATTTTACTATCTTGTTCGTTTTACCTTCTAGACAAGATGGAAATTGGAAAGAAAATGGAATTTCAAAAATAAGAGCAAACCCCTCTGATATAATTTGAGAATACAAATTCTTGTTGCACGCCCCAAATTGATTTTGGTTAGAATCAATAATAAAATGATTCTGTTGATACATTCGAGTAATTAACCGTTTCACAATCAGTAAACTTGATTTATTGTCATAACCCGGATTTTCCGACAAAATTGATCTACTTAAAGCACGATTATGAGCAAATGCATAAATATACTCCTGAAAGATAAGTGGATATAGGAAGTCCTGTTGTTGAGATCTCTCTAGCTGTAAATATCTTTGGATTTGCTCCACTTGAAATTCGATTTGAATCAAAGGTAGAAGATTTGAAGGGTTATCAAATGATACATAGTGCGATACAGTCAAAACAAGGTATTCTAGTAAGAATATATACCTCGGAGACAGGTAAATTTATGAACAGATTCTCTACCCTATTTTTCCATCCATTTCATTTAATTTGTGTATGTTATAGGATAACAAGATGGTTAGAAATCTTTTATTTTTTAAACCTAATCGCTCTTTTGATTTCGGAAAAAACTTTCTTTATCAATATACTGCTTCTTTTACACACACATCTTCAGTCCATAATAGAGAATGCCGATAGTTAGGATTCATTAAAATAAAAATAGAATACACTCATCGAGGGAAAAGTGCTTCCCGTATCAGGCACTAATTTATTTTTAACGTCTAATTAGATCGGGAAATTAAATTATTCAAATTAAGAACGGAAGCTGGTTGCTTTTTCTTTCTGATAATTAATTGAAGCCGCAAGGCTCCTATCCATTTATTCATTTGACCCAACTTTCTTTTGTTACGTTCCAAGAATTCGAACAAGGTTTTGCACCAATCCGATAAGAATGAAATATCCTCAGAACTCTCCATTGATACGACATGCTATGTTCTCCATTTATTCCCTTTCAGGATCAGTCGTGGTCTTCCAAAGTTTACCAACGGTATGGACGAATTCGTCACTTCATCCAAATGTGTAAAAGATTCTAGCCGCACTTAAAAGCCGAGTACTCTACCGTTGAGTTAGCAACCCGAAGAAACTATAGATTAAACAAAACTTCAACAAAGGTTGTATCTATACAACCCGAACCAAATGAAATTTAATTGAATTTAAACAAAGAGAAAAGAGATTTTACAATCTAATCAAACCATTGACATTGAGTTAACAAATCTAAAAAAAAAAACAGATTTTCGAATGGATTCAAAACATAAAAATGAATTGATTAGATGAAAATACAAGAAATTATCAGATAAAATAAAAAGCTAGAAAATTGTCAAAATTAATAGAGCATCCCTTATGCTATCTAGCTTTTTATTTTTCAATGACAAAAACCTCTTGTATCAAAGAAAGCATCATTTGAGATAAAGTAAAAAAACTACGGGACAGAAATAAATAGACCCGGTTCACTTATCACGATGAATTATATTTGTTCAATACACTATTGTCAATATAAATGTTAAGAAAAGAAGACAGTCGAAAAACGAAATTGCATTGTTAAATTGAAATTCAAAGAATTTCAATTTAACAATGCAATAATATTCAAAATTGTCTGGATTGCCACTACATATCTAATCTACATAGATAGAAAAAGTACAAAAATGTAAATGGAAGACTAGTCAGAATTCAAAAAAAATATAGGATTTTTTAGTCCCTAATGTATTTCATCAATCTAAGTGGAATAAGCAAAGTTGATTCATTGTTGGTTAGTCGAGTTCCAATGAAAACCACACAATTAAAGGGAAATCCTAATTTTATATTTAAAAGATAAAAAAATTAGGGTTTTGTCATTCTAGATAGACCACCTAGATCATCGAATTCGACGGAAACTATGAAAAATAAAGACGAATACAGCAGAAAAAGCGGGGTTCCAAAAAAACAAGTAGAGACAAATTAGACAAAGTTATATACAAGTCGCTACCCCGGGATTTCTTTAATTGAATTTAATTTGATTAGACGGAAGTTCCTTAAAAACTTCCGCTTTCTTTAAAAGATTCTGAACAGTTCCTGTGGGTTGAGCACCTTTTTCAAGGAAATATAAAATAAGAGGAACATTTAAATAAGTTTGATTCTTCATTGGATCATAAAAGCCCACTTTTCTAAGATCTTTTCCTTCTCTTCGGGATCGAACATCAATTGCAACGATTCGATAAACGGCTCATTGGGATAGATGTAGATGAACAATACCCCCCCTAGAACCGTATAGGAAGTTTTATCCTCATACGGCTCGCGAAAAAATGATTTGATTCGAAGTTTTGTCTATATACAATATATACAATTCTAATAAATTAAATGACAAATGGGCCTAAAAAATCAATTAGACTATGATTTCAGTCTTTTTTTTCTTCCTGAAAATGAAAAAATAAACCATTCGTACTCATAACTCAAGTTGGATAACTCTCAAATAGTTCAAAGGAAAAATATTGAGTCAATTTCATTTATTGAGTAGTCTTTACTCCCTTTTGTTTGTTTTGTTTGTCTCGTTTAAACTATTTCCAATTCTATTTGGATTCTTTAGTCCGATCCAGTTATTGAGACGATCGACACAATTAGACAATTAAAAGGGTGTTTCCTTGTTGTTAGATCCTTTTTCCTTTCCTTATTTTGAATCATTGGGTTTAGACATTACTTCGGCGCTTCTTAATCCTTTCAAAATAAAATGGCAGCAACATACCCTTTTTTGATTTCTTTCGATCAAAGAATCCTATGGACAGTCGATTCCCGCGTGATACGCTTTTTTTTCGAAAAATTTTGATGAATTTCAACAAGTTTTGCTTTTGAATTGTAAACTTGCCCGAATCGGATCCTTTTGATTTTGATTCCTATATATATTCCATATATTTACGAAGTTGTTCCTCCAATTGATTGGCATTAACCCTAGATCCTTGCCCCCGAGAAATGAATTAATACTTTCTATTCAAGCTCCATCATGGACTATTTACAACCCAACAAAAAACGAAGGGTTCAAGTGTAACAGAACAAACAATGTCGAGCCAGGAGCACCCTCATTCCTAGACAAATCGAAAATGGTGGATGTAAAAATCCACAAGGGATCGTGTCCTTCAAGTCGCACGTTGCTTTCTACCACATCGTTTCAAACGAAGTTTTACCATAACATTCCTCTAATTTGGAACCGGTATGGATTGATTCAATTATGGAATCATGAATAGTCATTGTTTCAGCTGTCCATAGATATCGTAATCTATACTTTTCTTCTATATTCTATATATGAATATATGATATGTAGAACGATTTTTCTGAAAAAGTCTTAGGAAGACAGCATTTTTAACATACTTTTAACATACATAAATAATATTATAGATACGAGAATATAGATACGAGAATATAGATACGAGAAAGAAATAGAAATAGAGAAACGAATAGCTTTTTGAATCTCCATCTTCAAGTGACTGAATAGGATATCCTATTTTTTCAATTTCCTATTTAGACATCATTATTAAATTTGATTTAATTTGAAGAGAAAATGGAACAATAAGCACCACCCTTTCCTATGAGGATCAGTCTTTCTTTTTGAATTGACTCATCACTGATTTAATTTCCAATTTCTATTTGAAATAGATCAAAGAAACGAATAAAGAAATCTATTTTTTTTCATGAGATGTATAAAGATGAGATGTATAAAAAAATGATGTAAGTTAAGATAAGATTTGAATCTTTCTGATTACGAAAATCAAAATTGAAAAAAAATAGGGAGGGGTTTTGGTATCTATCAGATAGACTGAACAATTGTGACTATTATAGATATTCTATAATATAGAATATCTATAATTTCAGTTTAAATAATTTAATAATTACAAATCTTTTTCACAAAAACCAAAAAATTTTCTTGTCATTGAAATAGAATGATACATACCATATAAGCTAAACATTTCCTCATTTTCTATGATTATATTATATGATTGATATGCATTTGGTTTAACATGGGGTTGAGTAATATCGACTCTTGTCATAAAGTGAATAATAAGGGATAGGATAAATCACCCCTGCCTCAATTGTTAGATCGATTTCCAACTTTTCAGTAGAGTCAAACACGAAATACCTAAATCAAAAATCAATCCAAAATCAAATGAGATTCAAAGAAAAAACATTGGCTCCATAACACATTTCTATATAATATGGAACTTGATCGTTTGTTAATGAAATTAGAAGAGACACAGATAATTAAATTAATAGGGATTAACTCCTATCCGCCCCCCCATTTCTTTCTAGGGGAATAATGGAGCATAAAAAATGGATCTACGCTGGGACGGAAGGATTCGAACCTCCGAA